ATATGTAAGGTCTTTGAAACATCTCATAAAAAAAATGTAATAAAGCATTAATACAGATTGACGCAAAATTATATGATATAAATCTGTTTCATAGAAAAAAAAAATAAGAGCTTCGAACCAATCACGACTAAGAGGGTTGTCTCAAAAACAAATTTCATTACGAGCTCCGTTGTAAAATTTAGACCTAATCATTAATCAAGAAGCGATGGGAACGACGGAATCCGTGAATTCGTAAGATTCAATTAAAAATGAATCCTAACGATTCATTGGTAAGGATGGCGGAACGAACCAAAAACCTATTCATATTATAAAAAATGATAAACTAACTTTACAGCTAAACTAGATATTGAAAGAGTAAATATTCGCCCGCGAAAATTCCCCTTTTCTTTTTTATTTTCATTGAATTCCTCATATTTGAGCAATCCAATTTAATATAAAATATAAAAACTTTTTATAAAACTAAAATGAAAAAGAATGCAATATTATAGAAAAAAACAAAAATATACAAAAAAGGAATAAAATAGAGATTTAAAGAAATTTAAATTGGCTATTTATATACCCAAATAAAAATATCTAGTAAACTAGGTGAATCCAAAAGAATTTATTCAGTGTATTTATTCAGCGTATTATTACATGTATATATTAATTATATAAAAATAAAATATTCATTTTAAATGAAATTTTTATTTTTTCATTCGCGAGGAGCTGGATGAGAAGAAACTCTCACGTCCGGTTCTGTAGTAGAGATGGAATTCCAAAAAACCATCAACTATAACCCCAAAAGAACTAAATTCCGTAAACAACATAGAGGAAGAATGAAGGGAATATCTTGTCGGGGGAATCGTATTTGTTTCGGAAGATATGCTCTTCAGGCACTTGAACCCGCTTGGATCACGTCTAGACAAATAGAAGCAGGGCGGCGAGCAATGACACGAAATGCACGTCGCGGTGGAAAAATATGGGTACGTATATTTCCCGACAAACCTGTTACAGTAAGACCCGCGGAAACCCGTATGGGTTCCGGTAAAGGATCGCCCGAATATTGGGTAGCTGTTGTCAAACCAGGTCGAATACTTTATGAAATAAGCGGAGTAGCCGAAAATATAGCCCGCCGGGCTATCGCAATAGCGGCATCGAAAATGCCTATACGAACTCAATTCATTATTTCAGGATAAGAATGTGGAACTAAAGGAAATGGATCTTTTGGATAAAAACAAATAGAAGTTTTTTTTGGACAAACAATATTTCTTTTTCATTTATTTTTACATTGAAAGAACAGATAAAAACAAAATATGATTCAACCTCAGACCCATTTGAATGTAGCAGACAACAGCGGGGCTCGAGAATTGATGTGTATTCGAATCATAGGAGCTAGCAACCGCCGATATGCTCGTATTGGTGACGTTATTGTTGCTGTGATTAAAGAAGCAATACCCAACACGCCCTTAGAAAGATCAGAAGTGATCAGAGCTGTAATTGTACGTACCTGTAAAGAACTCAAACGCGCCAACGGTATGATAATACGATATGATGACAATGCCGCAGTTATCATTGATCAAGAAGGAAATCCAAAAGGAACTCGAATTTTTGGTGCAATTGCCAGGGAATTGAGACAAAACTTTACTAAAATAGTTTCATTAGCTCCTGAGGTATTATAAGATGAGAAGTAGGGCATTTGACTGAAAAAAAATAAAAATAGGAGATTGTGTATCACGTATATATCTTTCATTTTGAAGTTTTTTATAATTTAAAATTGAATACTAAACTAATAAAAAGGCATGTTGATTATATCAAATTTTTGGGGAACCACTTATTTTAGTTCATCATGAGTAGGGACACTATTGCTGATATAATAACCTCTATACGAAATGCAGACATGAATAGAAAAGGAACGGTTCGAATAGTATCTACTGGAATCACCGAAAACATTGTTAAAATACTTTTACGAGAAGGCTTTATCGAAAATGCGAGAAAACATCAAGAAAGAAACAACTACTTTTTGGTTTTAACTCTGCGACATAGACGAAATAAGAAAACGCCTTATAAAAATACTTTCCATTTAAAAAGGATCAGTCGACCTGGTCTACGAATCTATTCTAACTATCAACGAATTCCTAGAATTTTAGGTGGAATGGGGATTGCAATTCTTTCTACCTCTAGAGGTATAATGACAGATCGAGAGGCTCGACTAGAACGAATTGGTGGAGAAATTTTATGTTATATATGGTAATCCCTATACTATCTGAATTGGATCCAAAATTTTCGATTTGTGAACAAAAAAAGAGAAAAGACAGCTTGTCTAATATCATTCCTCTATTAGTTGATACTTTAAGGGGGTTTTGTCTGGAATGAAGGAACAAAAATGGATTCATGAAGGTTTGATTACCGAATCACTTCCTAATGGTATGTTCTGGGTTCGTTTAGATAATGAAGATCTTATTCTCGGTTACGTTTCAGGAAGGATACGACGCAGTTCTATACGAATCCTACCGGGAGATAG